GAGCCCGCAAAGGAGTTGTAGATACTGCTGTACGAACATCAGATGCTGGATATCTTACACGCAGACTTGTTGAAGTTGTTCAACACATTGTTGTACGTCGAATAGACTGTGGCACCATCCAAGGAATTTCTGTAAGTCCTCGAAATGGGAGGATGTCGGAAAGAATTTTTATCCAAACATTGATTGGCCGTGTATTAGTAGACGATATATATATAGGCTCACGATGTCTTGCCGTTCGAAATCAAGATATTGGTATTGGACTTGTCAATCGATTCATAACTTTTCAAATACAACCCATCTCAATCCGAACTCCCCTTACTTGTAAGAGTACGTCTTGGATCTGCCGATTATGTTATGGTTGGAGCCCTACTCATGGTGACCTTGTCGAATTGGGAGAAGCTGTAGGTATTATTGCGGGTCAATCTATTGGGGAACCCGGCACTCAACTAACATTAAGAACTTTTCATACCGGTGGAGTATTTACAGGGGGTACTGCAAAACAGGTACGAGCCCCTGCTAATGGAAAAATAAAATTCCACGAGGATTTGGTTTATCCCATACGTACACGTCATGGGCATCCTGCTTTTCTATCTTATCTAGATTTGTATGTAACTATTAAGAGTGAGGATATTATACATAACGTGACTATTCCACCAAAAAGTTTTATTTTAGTTCAAAACGATCAATATGTAGAATCAGAACAAGTGATTGCTGAGATTCGCGCAGGAGCATACACTTTGAATTTTAAAGAGAGGGTTCGAAAACATATTTATTCTAATTCAGAGGGAGAAATGCACTGGAGTACTGATGTATATCATGCACCTCTTTTTACGTATAGTAATGTACATCTCTTACCAAAAACAAGTAATTTATGGATATTATCAGGGGGCTCATACAGATCTAGTGTAGTCCCTTTTTCAATCCATAAAGATCAAGATCAAATGAACGTTTCTTTTCTTTCTGTCAAAGGGAAACCCATTTCTAGCTTTTCAGTAAATAATGATCAAGGGAAAGGCAAATTTCGTACTTCGGGTCTTTCTGAGAAAAAAGAAAGAGGTATTCCCGATTATTCAGAATTTAATCGAATCCTAGATAGGGGTAATTGTAATCTCCTATTTCCTTCTATTCTCCGCAAAAATTATGATTGCTTTTTATTAGCAAAAAGGCGAAGAAATAGATTCATCATTCCATTCCAATGGATTCAAGAACGAGAGAAAGAACAACTGCTTCATTCTAGTATTTCAATTGAAATACCTATAAATGGTATTTTTCGGAGAAATAGTATTCTTGCTTATTTTGATGATGCTCAATACAGAAGAAAGAGTTCGGGAATTACTAAATACGGGGCTATAGGGGTGCATTCAATCCTCAAAAAAGAAGATTTAATGGAATATGGAGAAGTCAAAGAACTTAAGTCAAAATACCAAACGAAAGTAGATCCATTTTTTTTCATTCCCGAAGAGGTGCATATTGTACCCGAATCCTCTTCCATAATGGTACGAAATAATAGTATTATTGGAGTAGATACACGAATCGCGTTAAATACAAGAAGCCGAGTAGGCGGATTGGTCCGCATGGAGAAAAAAACAAAAAAGATTGAACTTAAAATTTTTTCTGGGGATATCCATTTTCCTGTAGAGGTGGATAAGATATTCCAACACAGCGGCATCTTGATAGCGCCCGGAGGGGGAGGGGTAAAAAAAAAAATTAAAGAATCAAAAAACTGGAAAAATTGGATCTATGTCCAATGGATCACACCTATGAAGAAAAAATTTTTTGTTTTAGTTCGACCCGTAATCATATATGAAATAGCGGACGGTATAAATTTAGAAACACTTTTTCCCCAGGATTCGTTGCAGGAAAAGGAGAATCTAAAACTTAAAGTTGTAAATTATATTCTTTATGGAAATGGTAAACCTATTTTGGGAATTTCTGGAATCCGTATTCAATTAGTTCGAACTTGTTTAGTCTTGAGCTGGGACCAAGACAACAAAAGTTCTTCGTTAGAAGAAACCCACGCTTGCTTTGTTGAAGTAAGTACAATTGGTCTGATTCAAGATTTTATAAGAATCAACTTAGTGCAACCACATATGTCTTATATACGAAAAAGAAATGATCCATTAGGCCCCGGATTAATCTCGGATTCGGATAATGGGTCAAGTCGTATCAATCCGTTTTATTCTATTTATTGCACGGAAAGGATTCAACAATCACTTAGCCAAAATCAAGGAACTATTCATATGTTTTGGACTAGAAGTAAGGAATCTCAATCTTTGATAATTTTGTCATCAGCTAATTGTTTTCAAATGGGCCCATTCAACGATGTAAAACATTACAATGGGATAAAAGAATCAAGTCAAAATAATCCTCTAATTCCAATTAGGAATTCGTTAGGACCTTTAGGAACAGTCTGCCAAATTGTGAATTTTTATTACCTTTTAAAAACTCATAATCAGATCTCGGTAACTAAATATTTCCAACTTGACAATTTAAAACAGACTTTTCAAGTACTTAAAATTTTTTTACTTAAATATTATTTAATGGATGAAACCGGGAGAATTTCTAATTCCAATCCCTGCAGTAACCGCCTTTTGAATCCATTCAACTTGAATTGGTACTTTCTCCATCATAATTATTGTGAAAAAAAATCGATAATAATTACCCTTGGACAGTTTTTTTGTGAAAATGTCTGTATAGCCAAACATGGACCACACCTAAAATCGGGTCAAGTTATAAATGTTCAAATTGACTCTGTAGTAATAAGATCGGCGAAATCTTATTTGGCCACTCCAGAAGCAACTGTTCATGGACATTATGGCGAAATATTTTTCGAAGGAGATACATTAGTTACATTTATATATGAAAAGTCGAGATCTGGTGATATAACGCAGGGTCTTCCAAAAGTAGAACAAGTGTTAGAAGTGCGTTCGATTGATTCAATATCAATGAACCTAGAAAAGAGAGTTGAGGGCTGGAACGAGTGTATAACACGAATTCTTGGAATTCCTTGGGGATTCTTCATTGGTGCTGAACTAACTATAGCCCAAAGTCGTATCTCTTTGGTTAATAAAATACAAAAGGTGTATCGATCCCAGGGTGTACAGATTCATAATAGACATATAGAAATTATTGTACGTCAAATAACATCAAAGGTCTTGGTTTCAGAAGAAGGAATGTCTAATGTTTTTTTACCCGGAGAACTAATTGGAGTTTTGCGAGCGGAACAAACGGGGAGGGCTTTGGAAGAAGCGATTTGTTACCGAGCCATATTATTGGGAATAACGAAAGCATCTTTAAATACTCAAAGTTTCATATCAGAGGCGAGTTTTCAAGAAACTGCTCGAGTTTTAGCAAAAGCCGCTCTACGCGGTCGTATCGATTGGTTGAAAGGTCTGAAAGAGAATGTTGTTCTAGGGGGGATGATACCCGTTGGTACTGGATTCAAGGGATTAGTGCACGGTTCAAGGCGACATAAAAACATTTCTTTTGAAACCAAAAAGAAGAATTTATTTGAGTGGGAAATCAGAGATATTTTGTTCCACCACAGACCATTTTTTTCTTTTTCCATTTCAAAGAATGTACATGATACATCAGAACACTCATTTCTAGGATTTAATGATTCCTAAGAGCGAATTCACCCGGTTTTTCTAGTTGTGTTGAAGTCATTCGATTTGGTAATAGTAATCAAAATTATAATGAATCAAATATAAAGAATAAAAAAACCTGAATGGCTTGGATCGTGTATCAACGGCCAATCCCCGTTCGAAGAGAAGGTTCCATGGGAACAATTTTTTATTTTTAGGGTACTTCTTCTCTTTAAAGAAAAAAAAAAGAGAGAAGAAGTGTGGGGAGAAATGACAAGAAGATATTGGAATATCCATTTGGAAGAAATGATGGAAGCAGGAGTTCATTTTGGCCATGGTACTAGGAAATGGAATCCCAGAATGGCACCTTATATCTCTGCAAAGCGTAAAGGTATTCATATTATAAATCTTACTAGAACGGCTCGGTTTTTATCCGAAGCTTGTGATTTAGTTTTTGATGCAGCTAGTAGGGGAAAACAATTTTTAATTGTTGGGACCAAAAATAAAGCAGCTGATTTAGTAGCACGGGCTGCAATAAAGGCTCGTTGTCATTATGTTAATAAAAAATGGCTTGGTGGTATGTTAACAAATTGGTATACTACAGAAACGAGACTTCATAAGTTCAGGGACTTGAGAACAGAACAAAAGACGGGTAGACTCAACCGTCTGCCGAAAAGAGATGCGGCTGTGTTGAAGAGACAACTATCTCACTTGCAAACATATCTGGGCGGGATTAAATATATGACGGGGTTACCCGATATTGTAATAATTGTTGATCAGCAAGAAGAATATACGGCTCTTCGAGAATGCATCACGTTGGGAATTCCGACAATTTGTTTAATCGATACAAATTGTGACCCCGATTTAGCAGATATTTCGATTCCAGCGAATGATGACGCTATAGCTTCACTCCGATTAATTCTTAATAAATTAGTATTTTCAATTTGCGAGGGTCGTTCTAGCTATATACGAAATTCTTGATTAATAATAAGATTGCATGTAAATTATTTTTGAAACTCCATCGAATAGATTTATTGAATTGGTTACGATTCCTGAATTGCACAAAAGAGATAAAACTAACTGAGCCTATTGTATGATTAGTTGATATTAAAAATATACAAATCAAGTGAGGAAGTTGAAAAAGAGATGGTTAAATCAAAATAATTCCTTTTTAAAGTTATGTTTCTTTCATAGGATAATATGAATGTTTTATTATGTTCCATCAACACACTAACGGGGTTATACGCTATATCCGGCGTGGAAGTAGGACAACATTTCTATTGGCAAATCGGCGGTTTCCAAGTCCACGCCCAAGTCCTTATTACTTCTTGGGTTGTAATTACAATCTTATTAGCTTCAGCCATTATAGCTGTTCGTAATCCTCAAACCATTCCTACCGATAGTCAAAATTTTTTTGAATATGTCCTTGAATTCATTCGAGACGTGAGTAAAACCCAGATTGGAGAAGAATATGGTCCATGGGTTCCATTTATTGGAACTATATTTCTATTTATTTTTGTTTCCAATTGGTCGGGGGCTCTTTTACCTTGGAAAATCATACAGTTACCCCATGGTGAGTTAGCCGCACCCACAAATGATATAAATACTACCGTTGCTTTAGCTTTACTGACATCAGTAGCATATTTCTATGCGGGTCTTACCAAAAAGGGATTAGGTTATTTCAGTAAATACATTCAACCAACGCCAATCCTTTTACCCATTAACATCTTAGAAGATTTCACAAAACCCTTATCCCTTAGTTTTCGACTTTTCGGAAATATATTAGCTGATGAATTAGTAGTTGTTGTTCTTGTTTCTTTAGTCCCTTTAGTGGTTCCTATACCTGTCATGTTTCTTGGATTATTTACAAGCGGTATTCAAGCTCTTATTTTTGCAACTTTAGCTGCGGCTTATATAGGAGAATCCATGGAAGGCCACCATTGACTAGTTTTTGACGGAGTCTTTTTTTAGCTTAACCCGCTGCAATGTAGACGCGTATCAAATCAAGGTAAGCCCCTTAGGCTTAGGGAACATAAATATCGAAATAAGGTATAAATTAAGGTATATCTGATCGAGAGTAAGTAATAGTAAAACAGATATTACGATATTAAGATTAAAAAAATTGTAGAATAAGGAAAAAATATCTAAAAGATCCTTTTCCTACTCTAACATAACCCATCAATAGTTAGTTTACGTTATGGGGGAAAGACATGTATATGTGATATTAGCTATTAACTAAGTAGATATTAACTAAAGATATATCAAATTTGCCCTACGACATATATGTTAATTTATTATAGGGATTCGAACGAAAGTTCTTCTTTTTCGTCGTTTGAATTTAATATTGAATTGGATGAGTTTCAATCACGAAAAAGAACAAAAAATTCAAAGAACGATTCGGAAGAAAGGAAAAAAGAAAGAAATGGAATAACAAAGTTTGGCCAAATTCAAAAAGTTGATAGGAACTAAAAAAAAGAGATATCGAGGTATTTATGATAATTCACGAATATTATTATTGCAATTCTGGTTTCTTAGTTATTTTGACTGGATAACTTTTAGCCATGGAAAAAGTAAGTCATAATTCATTGGGTGATTGTATCATTAACTATTTCTTTTTTTTTTTTTGTGCGAGGAATTGCTCATGAATCCACTTATTTCTGCCGCTTCCGTTATTGCTGCTGGATTGGCCGTTGGGCTTGCTTCTATTGGACCAGGAGTTGGTCAAGGTACCGCTGCGGGCCAAGCTGTAGAAGGGATCGCGCGACAACCAGAAGCAGAGGGAAAAATACGAGGTACTTTATTGCTTAGTCTGGCTTTTATGGAAGCTTTAACAATTTATGGACTAGTTGTGGCATTAGCACTTTTATTTGCGAATCCCTTTGTTTAATCCTATAAAACTAAAAATACATATAATATAGTTTTTTCTTTGTTTGGGGTTGCTACTGCTTTTTCTTTTTTCAAATTAGATTCAAATTTCATTTCTTATTCCTTCGGACAATAGCCCATGTACATGTAAAAGACTAATTGGGGGAGGGGGAATTGGCACACCAATTAGCTTTGTTCTTTCATTTTCGTATTTCAACGGAACTTTTTTTAAGAAATATTGCAACAAACGAGATAGTTCGAAACTCACATAACATAAGACTCAATATCTAATTCTAATAATTATCATTCTTATGGGAAATTGCCAGTTGAAACAAAAGATATTTACATTTTTGAAATCCATATTATTTTGAACTCTCTGTTAGAAGTAGTTAGAAAAATAAATAATAGGAAAAATGCTAGAATAAATAAAAAAGATAGATAATTTGTCTTATCTATAAGAATACGCAAGAGGAGATCATATGAAAAATGTAACCGATTCTTTCCTTTCCGTAATTTATTGGTCATCCGCCGGAAGTTTCGGGTTTAATACTGATATTTTTGCAACAAATCCAATAAATCTAAGTGTAGTACTTGGTGTATTGATTTTTTTTGGAAAGGGAGTGTGTGTGAGTTGTTTATTTCAAGAATAGGCTGGATACGACCAACTACACTTTTTTTTGTTATAACTAGTAAAGAAAAGGTGCATGATTCCGCGAATTACTTCTGAATAAATTACTAAATTCCATTTTAGAACCATAGCATTTCGTGAGTCATTGGTAAATATACTTTGATTCTCTATTAACCAATAATGTGGAACCATTAACAGGGTTAAAGCTAAACCGTTTGAAGTCCAAATATGAGTACGGTACTCTTTCTACTATATAGTATTAGCTTAATACATAAATGGTTTCAAAACCAAAACAAAGGGTTGGAATTTTTTTTTTCGATATAAAACACTCATATCGATAAAAAACGAATTTGAACTTTTTATTTGGTTGAAAAAATTCCTAAAAATAGGTATTTCAACTTTCCACTTTTTTATCCAATGGTA